CACGGTCGAACTACCAGAATGGACTATAAATCTGAGTCCTAAGTGATTCATTTTTGATTGAAAAGCCTTATGGACCTAACTCATTGAAATCCCATCCAGTAAAACGGAAGAATTATAAATCTCCAAAATAATAGATAGGAATATTGCAAATAGAGCCATTGCGACACCCATAAATGGGGTGGTTCCCCATCCAGGAGCCACTTTACCATATTCCGAATTCAATGGTTTCAATAAATCCCCTACAATAGTTCGTCTTGGCCCAGATCTAGAACTACCCTCAACGGTTTGTGTAGCCATAAATACTATTTCATTGGTTGAGATCTGTTGACTTTGTATACTATTCCGTTTTAAATAAACGATCTTATCGTAGCATAGATCCATCGCGGTCTTGAAATTTCTAATAATGGAAACAGCAACCTTAGTCGCCATCTCCATATCTGGTTCACTTGTAAGCTTTACAGGGTACGCCTTATATACCGCTTTTGGGCAACCCTCTCAACAACTAAGAGATCCATTCGAGGAACACGGGGACTAATTGAAGTAATGAGTCCCCCATATGGGGGACTCATTACTTCAATTAAGATAATGAAAAATCATTTCATCTTTTTAGTCGGGACCTTAGGCGGTTCTCGAAAAAATATAGCGAAAAAGATTATCCCTAAAGTCGATACTAACAGGAATGTATAAACCAATGCTTCCATAGATTCGATCGTGGTTTACAATTATAGCTTCCACACCTGTTCATTTGGGATCATTTCCCAGATAAAGAAAGGACAAGAGCAAAGAAAGGCGATGATGAAAATCAATATTTCTACGGTACCTTCTGTCAAATAAAAAAATCAAATATAGAGGCGAAAGATACCATAGCAATGTTGTATCAGACTACCTGTCTCCTTGTAGTTGGATCTCCAAGTTTTTGGAATGCTCCAAATTCCACTTGAGCATCCAAATCTGGGTCAATACCAGCAAAAACATCTCTGAACAAGGTTCTAGCACCATGCCAAATGTGTCCGAAAAAGAAGAGCAAAGCAAACGTAGCATGTCCAAAAGTGAACCAACCCCTTGGACTGCTCCGAAAAACACCATCGGATTTCAAAGTAGCACGATCTAATTCAAAAATTTCACCCAATTGGGCACGTCTAGCATATTTTTTCACAGTAGCAGGATCGCTATAGCTGACTCCATTGAGTTCGCCACCATAGAACTCAACAGTTACACCCACTTGTTCGACACTATACTTCGATTCTGCCCTTCTAAAAGGAACATCGGCTCTAACAATTCCGTCTCCGTCTACCAAAACTACTGGAAATGTTTCAAAAAAAGTAGGCATACGACGTACAAAAAGTTCATGCCCTTCTTTATCTCTAAAAATAGGGTGTCCTAACCATCCAACAGCTATTCCATCCCCGTTGTCCATTGAGCCTGCTCTGAATAATCCACCTTTCGCCGGATTATTACCGATGTAATCATAGAAAGCTAATTTTTCAGGAATTTTAGACCAAGCTTCCGATAAACTCAGATTCTCGGCTAGACCGGCGCCAACTCTTCGATATATTTCTTGCTGGAAGTATCCCTGATCCCACTGATAACGAGTGGGACCAAATAATTCGATCGGGGTAGTTGCTGAACCATACCACATAGTCCCAGCAACAACGAAAGCTGCAAAAAAGACAGCAGCGATACTACTGGAAAGGACAGTTTCAATATTGCCCATACGTAATCCTTTGTATAGACGTTGGGGTGGGCGGACACTAAGATGGAATAGACCCGCTAATATGCCCAATGTACCTGCTGCAATATGATGAGAGGCTATTCCTCCCGGAACAAAAGGATCAAAACCTTCCGCGCCCCATGCTGGATTTACAGATTGTACTTTTCCGGTTAGGCCATAAGGATCGGACACCCATATTCCAGGACCATACAAGCCTGTTACATGAAATGCGCCAAACCCAAAGCAAGCCACCCCTGAGAGAAATAAATGAATTCCAAAGATCTTGGGCAAATCCAAAGAGGGTTTTCCCGTACGTTCATCACAGAATATTTCTAGGTCCCAATACACCCAATGCCAGATAGCTGCTAAGAAGCACAAGCCAGAAAACACAATATGTGCCCCGGCCACACCCTCGTAACTCCAAATACCCGGATTCGTTATAGTTCCTCCTGTGATACTCCAACCGCCCCATGAGTTGGTTATTCCTAAACGAGTCATGAAGGGTATAACGAACATACCTTGTCTCCACATTGGATCAAGAACGGGGTCAGAAGGATCAAAAACTGCTAATTCGTATAGAGCCATCGAACCGGCCCAACCAGAAACTAGAGCGGTATGCATTATATGGACAGAAAGCAGCCGACCAGGATCATTCAATACGACGGTATGAACACGATACCAAGGCAAACCCATGGAAATACCCCTTATCTCAAAAAAAAAATAGACACTATGTCACTTTATCGCATTGGAAATAACTATGCTATGGACCTCACTTTTTCGTTGGATTATCTCGAAACAAGGGTTAATATTTATTCTGTTACGTTGGTAATAATGGAACTTCTGCTCGTAGGAACAAAAAGAAGCAGATCTATTCTATACCCAATAAGTACCAATACGCAATGGGGCGATTAGTCCTATTTTTTGTGAGCGAATTTATAGATACTTGTTTATCATTCGAACGATCCGTTCGTAAGAATTTTCCTTTATTCCGTCTTCCTCCATGAATCTTCCAATCGATCGATAAAATACGATAAATGACAATATTATGAAGACAATAAACCCATTGTTTATATTGTTTATTACGTTTCCACATCAAAGTGAAATAGAGTACTTAACTCCTTTTTCTTTCATTTAATGCCCATTGGTGTTCCAAAAGTACCTTTCCGGAGTCCTGGAGAGGAAGATGCAGTTTGGGTTGACGTATAGTGTGACTTGTCAGACATATTGGGTCATATGGGATTTCCCCGTTTTCTCCCCCGATCGAGATATCCTCTATTTCGCCCAAGAAAGATTGATTGAACCATCAATAATTCGAAGCGTGAAGTGCAATTAGATCAATTTATTTTTGGTTGGGGGATCCATATTATCAATTAAAAGAATTTATGGTTGGCTTGGACCAATAAAATGAAGTATACAGGCTCCGTTCAGAAAATACCAAATTGGGAATCTATGTATGATTCCCACCCTATCCTAAATGATTTCTTTATACCATATTGAGTGATCTCGCCAATCAATGGAATGGAATAATATGGTGAATACATCGAATATTTTGTGGAAGGCATAAAACAAATTGAAAAAGAAGAAAGTCGTAGCAAAAAGAAGTGGTACTGGAATCATTTGTCCTATATGTACAAATGGAATTCGGGCAGACCTTTACCCGGAGTAGAGCATAAACCTAAAAGAGTTGAAGAGGCCCATTCGGGAACAAGAAAATGACATAGTGATTTGGATCTCGATGAAACAATACATCAATGAGAGGTTAGTTCGATAAGTTCAGTGAATTCTTTTTTATATAGATAGGGAAGCAAGTCAAAACTCGTGTTTCTTGAAAATGAAAGAAAAAGCCCCTTCATTAGGAAAAAGCCTGCTACGAAAAAAGAAATAGGGCTGGAATCGACACATTTCTTTTTTTTTTTTTCTCAATTTTGATTTTTTGAACCGTATGCATCCAAAGGTGCGTGTACGGTTCCTAAGGAATACAATTTTGTCCTAATCAACCGACTTCATCGAGAAAGATTACTTTTTTTAGGCCAACAAGTTGATAGCGAGATCTCGAATCAACTTGTTGGTCTCATGGTATATCTCAGCATAGAAGATGATACCAAAGATCTTTATTTGTTTATAAATTCTCCCGGCGGATGGGTAATCCCAGGAATAGCTATTTATGATACTATGCAATTTGTGCCACCAGATGTGCATACAATATGCATGGGATTAGCCGCTTCAATGGGATCTTTCATCCTGGTCGGAGGAGAAATTACCAAACGTTTAGCATTCCCTCACGCTTGGCGCCAATGAGTTTTTTGATTTGAGAAAAAAAAAAAAAAGACTATGCCTTCGCCATATGGAATATGAATAAAATAATTAAGTCATAATAGCATGGCATTTCAAGTTCGATATGAGCAAACTATTATTATTATTATTTTTTTCATAATATAATATGAGATTATGTATCGGGATAGTAGTATGAAAAAAAGGTTATTTCCGATTTGATCTTATGTATCGGGGTCCGTTTCAGCGTCACAAACCTTTTTGCTTCCACACCAGAAGTCTCTTTCCATCCAATATTTATGTTATGAAAGAGTGTGAAAAAAGATCATTTTTTACTTAATTTTGATTTGATCGGATTAGAAAGAAACTTTGGGATTGCTGAATCACAAACGAGATAAATATATAAAGCAACGGAACCATCATAGTATTTTTGATTACTCCGAAAGGAAGGATGGTAAATGGATCATTCAACGATCCGGGTCTGATGGATTCGACTTGTCTCTTTCTTCGACGAAAGAAGAGAAAAAGAAATTCCATTGCAGAGCCGTATGCAATGCACAAAAAATGCCTGTACGGTTGTTCAATTCTATCTTTTTTTTTTTTCTCCCCGCTTGTTATTCTTTATCCCTTCCCCCAATCATGCGAGGTAGAGGAATCATTCATTATGTTATATCATCAGGGTTATGATCCATCAACCTGCTAGTTCTTTTTATGAGGCACCCACGGGAGAATTTATCCTGGAAGCGAAAGAACTACTAAAACTCCGCGAAACCCTCACAAGGGTTTATGTACAAAGAACGGGCAATCCTTTATGGGTTGTATCCGAAGACATGGAAAGGGATGTTTTTATGTCAGCAACAGAAGCCCAAGATCATGGCATTATTGATCTTGTAGCGGTCGAAAATACCGGGGATTTGACATAAATCTTTGATTCCATTTCGAATCATAATTTGAATGAACCATTATTTGATCTTTTATCTTCTTACCTGAATAAAATATTAAATGGAAATAATTGATAATCATCTGGTTAGGATCGATCTAAACCAACCCATTCTGTATATGATTCAGCATGCCAACTATTAAACAACTTATTAGAAACATAAGACAGCCAATAAGAAATGTCACGAAATCCCCTGCTCTTCGAGGATGTCCTCAGCGTCGAGGAACATGTACTAGGGTGTATGTGCGACTCGTTCAGATCATGAGCTAGAACAAATGAGACCATTTTTACAGTATCAATGGCCCGTACCCATGAATAAGATAGAATAGAAGAACTCTATTCACTATCTAAAAATAAAGATCTCTCATATACCGCTACCGCTATTGTGTATGGAATTTATGGTTTCCATTGGTGCAAATCCAATCACCTCGATTTGAGATGAAAAGCAATTCCCCATTGGTAGCAAATGGTTATCCATTAAGCGGGGAAAATGATATTATATTTAAAAAGCAGAAAGATTATGCTCCTACTCTTGCAAGAACGGACTAACAGGGTCAGCTACCTATTCAACCTTCATAATTAAATGCCGTCACTGTATGGATAGATCTCATTGTAAAAAGACCTATTACTGGATAATTCATGGGTAGAGCCAAAGAGTGTGAACTGTACAAGTTACCAATAACATTGATTAAATGAGGAAAGGGGCTCCGGTGTATAGAGAGGACCTCACCGTTTAAGAAGTAACCATAGAAACGATGGAAACCACTATTTATCCATTTACTATATTATTTTATACCTACTTTGATTTTTTTTATACCTAACATCGGTACAATTTCTTTTTTTTTTTTTGAGGTGAAATGCCTGGAAGAAATAAAAAAATCGTGGTTGGGAAGGTTATAGTAGCAAAAGCCATTGGAATTTGTATTTTATACATCGGAAGAATCCGTTTTGTTATTAATAAATCAGGAGAGGGGAAAAGAATGACTGAAAGAAATCAATTAGTTATTCATCAAAGTTTCATTTGATTCAATGACCAGAGTTAGAAGAAGATATAGAGCTTGGAGACGTAGAACAAAAATTCGTTTATTTGCATCAACCTTTCGAGAGGCTCATTCAAGACTTACTCGAACTACTATTCAACAGAAAATGAGAGCTTTGGTTTCCACTCATCGGGATAGAGGCAGGCGAAAGAGAAGTTTTCGTCGCTTGTGGATCACTCGGATAAATGCAGTAACTCGTGAGAATAGGGGATCCCGTAGTTATAGTCGATTAATACTTGATCTGTACAAGAGGCAGTTGCTTCTTAATCGTAAAATACCTGCACAAATAGCTATATCAAATAGGAATTGTCTTGACACGATTTCCAATGAGATCATCAAATAAGGAGATTGGAAGGAATTCACCGGAATGCTTTAAACGGAGTTCCCCGGAGAATGAACTCCGGGAGGGTATAGTAGAAATTCATATGATAAGATAAGTAGTAGGAATGAACGAACACCTTTCAATAAAAAAAAAAAAAGATTTCTTCTTCCCCCATTCTTTTTTTATTATTATTACGGTGCAACAATCTCGCGGCTTTTTCGAACAAAACATCAATCTGAGTTCCAATTAGAGTTTTGATTCGATTGAGGAATAGGCTTATTTATTTCTGGTTCTAGGACCTGTAGTTCTAGGGATCGACTCGGTTCTCTCAAATTGTTTCTCATTATTAAGAAAAGGTAACGAAGATAAAATACGAGCTTGTTTTATAGCAATAGTAATTAATCGTTGTTGTTTCAAGGTTAATCTATTCACTCGTCTAGATAATATTTTTCCTTGTTCACTAATAAATTGACTAATTAAACTCATGTTTCTATAATCAATTCGATCCCCCGATCCAATTGGGGGCAAACGCCTATGAAAAGATCGCTTAGATTTACGAAAGGGCCGCTTGGGTTTATCCATGATTTCTTTCTTATTTCTAAAATCCCATTTATTCATTCATTTCGGATCCGACCGAAATAGGATTTTATTTGTATATATATATGTAATTTCTTCCTCTTCCTTGGAAGAGTGACACACGCGTTCCGTTCGATTTATTTCTTTATCTCCCCATGAATCGTATGCTTGTAACAATAAGGGCAGAATTTTTTCAAGTCCAATTGACTAGGTGTATTGTGTCGATTCTTTTGAGTAATATATCTGGAAATGCCCCGCGATTCTTTATTCAAACCATTTCGGACACAACTGGTACATTCCAAAATAACTACTACTCTGACATGTTTACCCTTAGCCATGAACCTCCTTTGGATTTTGGATTCACTCAATTCTTCTATTTTCGATTCGAACAGAAGCCGAGAAGAAGAAAGGAATGAAACGAAAAGTTGCTAACTCGAAATCAATTCAATTATGAAGGATTTCGTTGCAATCAATAGAGTCATAAAATTATTAAGTAATACAATTATTTCTAACTATCAATTATTCCTAATCTCAGTATTTCATTTACTATCTTGTATGATCTTGAACAGCCTGCCCTCGACCCACACTTCTATTTCTGTTCTCCTTATATAAAATGAATTCTATCCTGAACCCCAGTTTCGATGAGGTTCAATCCACTTTTATTCTTTCTCTTTCTTTCCTAAACAACTAAAAAAAAAAAAAGAGGGGGATTAGTCACAGATAATTTATTGTATCTCTAATCTTCTTCATCTCTTCCCATGTCAATAACTAGAATGAGAAAAAGGGGAATGTCAACGCATCTGGGAATAAACGATTAATCTCTATCAATAGACCCGCCAAAGACCCGAACCATAGAGTAGCTAGTACAGGTGCCGTGGAGAGATATGTTTTTATATCTCGCATTGAAAATCCTCCTTCTTTTTCTTTAACTTTATTGACTTTATTCTATATTGTAATATATATATGATCAGATGCATATGTAGTTAAAGATCATTTGTATTTGTACGGGGAATCCCTAACTAAAATGGATATATACAATGATCCGGTAGATGAGATCCACCTGTCCCTGAAACTGAAAAAGATAAACACTTCTTCCTGAGCATTACTGATAAATATTCATTCCTTTATATGTTAGGTATGTATATAATTCTTTTCTTTTTTATATAAGATCGAAGGAATGGAAAGGAAAAAGAAATTCTATATAGATAGAGGAAATTACGATGTGGAAAACAAGACAGGGATTCCCTACAATGGCACTGTACAACAAATGAAAGGGATGTAGCGCAGCTTGGTAGCGCGTTTGTTTTGGGTACAAAATGTCACGGGTTCAAATCCTGTCATCCCTACCTATTACCTCTTACCTCTCCTATGGACAGTAACGAGGGGTCAATTGAGATCGATTCAAATTGGACATAATCTATCATTTTATGATACTATACATACAAGATGGATTGGGGGTACGAAAAGAATCCTTTTCTTGACATTCGTATCTCCCATCATAATAAAGCGCTCTTAGTTCAGTTCGGTAGAACGTGGGTCTCCAAAACCCGATGTCGTAGGTTCAAATCCTACAGAGCGTGATTCTTTTAATGTCGAATCACAATAAAATAACTTCACTAACTTGAACTGCAACCTTAATTTGACCTCCTGGAAATTCAAGAGGAGGTCAATCAAAAAAAGAGATGTTACTCAATTAAAGGTCCAACTGATCGCCGCGTCTGTATTGTAAATATGCAGTTACGAATAATCCGGCCAAGGTAATAGGAATTAGACCTAACACAATTCCAAATAGAAAAACTTCAATCATTTAAATTTGTTTAAAAGAAGAGAAAAAGAGAGGTAATATCTATCTCTAAATATTAATCCGAATCGCCCATGAATCTCAATAACCAAGAATTGGCAATTGACACGGGAAGGAACATAGAATATCGGGAATCTCACAGAAATACTCATTTTTATGAATTGTTCATTCAATTAATTTGAATTTCAAATAAGTCGTATCTTGCTCAGACCAATCAATAGAGCTGGGGTTATAGTTGAAGCAGCCAGTAGAAAACCGAAATAACTAGTTATAGTAGTCATGGAGGGGCTAAATGATATATGTTCTTTTTTATACATATGTTTATAAAGCACTTACCTAAGTTTCCATTTTTGCGAGATCCAATGACAAGAAAAAATACTAATTGACAGAATCCGTTCCAATTGAAAGTTCTTGATTCATCAGCCATTGGCACTAAAAAAGAGAGAGTAAAGGGGTAGAAAAAAAAAAAAAGATGGATTCGTCATCTGTAACATCTACGGATCCCGTGATTCCGAATCAACGAATTCAGTAAGCAACCCGTGAGTCAAGTAAATAAGAACTGTGTCTTGTAACTTCAATCAAAAATGAAGTTCTCTTTGAGTAACTATGAAATAAAAGAATTGGATTTTAAAATTCCATTTTTTTTTTTTTGATCATTTCGTTTCTTTTTCAATTTATCTAATCTATTTTGGAACAAACAGCCGGATAACGCTTTTACTTTTTTAATCATTAGATTCATTCAGTAGTAGGTTGGTTAATTGCACATAATATTTCGAATGAGAAGAAAAATAAAAGTATCCCATGATCTCTCGAAGAAATAAAACCTTTATTTCGAGCCCAACTCAATTCTAAAACTAGCAATTGCTATTATCCTTTTATTTTAGGTTTCACACTCTGTCTTTGCATATCATAGAGTTCAGTCCCTTCCTTGTAGCTAGGTTAAGAAGGAACCTTTGGATCTAATGCAGCAATGGTTGCATCACGAATATTGATAATTGTTCCAATTATTATTTGTTCTGTTTCTTTCATCGAATACTATCTACCACTGTACGACCAAGCAATTACCTGAAATGAAAGGATTAGAAAAAAAAACCCTTTTCATGAAAAGGGGTTTCTAAATTTTGTATCTAATTGAATTGTGGGAATGTGATAATTCCTTTCATGAATTATTAGGACCCGCCAACTCACACTTTACCAAGATCTTCAGTTTCTATTCCGAAGCCAGTAATGGGAAACCTTATACTATAGGTATTTAGGAATTTTCTATTGAATGACACAGGGTTTTGTATAGACAAGGAACGAGAAAGGAATTCCAGTTCTTTTCGATACTGATTGAAAA